CGGGATCAAAATCAAATTCAAATTGAATTGAAATAAAAATATTGAATTGCAATATAAATTATATATAAATTATATATTTAGATAATTAGAATAGAAAATATATAATATAATTTCATTTCATTTCATTATTTAATAATAATTAATAAAAAAAAGAAATAGGATAGAAATAATGAAATTGAAATATAAGGAGAAAAATCTAAGTTAAGTATAAAAAAACTTGTGTTGGATTGGCACTACATAATAAATCTACATAAATGGATGAATAGAAAAGGAAGAATAAAAAAAAGTTATACCACCTCATTCTATCTTTTTTTTTATTTCATTAATTGAACTTCTTTTAATTAAGTCAAAATTCTTTTAAAACCTAAAACCTCTGTCTTCGCTAAAATATCATAAACGGTTTCCGTAGGTTGAGCGCCTTTTTCAAGAAAATCGAGAATAGCAGGAACATTTAAATAAGTTTGATTCTTTATTGGATCATAAAAACCCACTTTCCGCAGATCTCTTCCCTCTCTTCGGGACCGAACATCAATTGCAACGATTCGATAGACGGCTCATTGGGATAGATTAGATCAACAACAACCCCCCTTGGAAACGTATAGGAAGTTTTCTCCTCGTACGGCTCGAGAAAAATGATTCGAAGTTTTGTATTAGAATGGCAAATCAAAAAAGTCCATAAAATCTTCAAATGAATTAAATAAAGAATTAAGTCCTTTTTCTTTCCTAAAAAAATAAAATCATTTGTATACTCATAACTCAAGTTAAATAACTTTCAAAGAGCTCCAAAAAAAAATCCTTTGGCTTTTCATTTATTGAGCAGTCTCGAATACCCTTTTTTGTCTCATTTAGAATCGATTTGAATTCTGCATTCTGATTCAAATCCAATTAATTGTTAATTGGTGCGACAATTCAAATCGAAAATGGAAAAAAAAAAGGATGTTTCCTTGTTCCGGAATCTTTTATCTTTGTTTTGAATCATTGGGTTTAGACATTACTTCGTTGATTTTGAATCCTTTCAAAAATGGCAGCAACATACCTTTTTGTTATTTCTTTCTATCAAAGAATCATATGAACGGCGGATTCCCACACCATATATATAATTTTTATCGAAAAGGTTTTATCAATTCCAACAAAATTTCCTTTAGGATTTGAAACTTGCTTGATTTGGGTCCTTTCGATATCTCTGTCAAAGATATACTTACGAAGTTGTTCCAACTTATTCTTATTGATTGACACTAACCCTAGACCCTTTCCCCTTAAAGAAATGAATCAATACTTTCTACTCGAGCTCCATCCTGTACTATTTCCATTACACCCCAACAAAAAATGCGGGTTCGAATGGAAGAGAACAAAGGATGTCGAGTCAAGAGCATCCTTTAATTAGATTATAGAATGATGGATATAAGAATCCACAACAGATCATGTCCTTCAAGTCGCACGTTGCTTTCTACCACATCGTTTCAAACGAAGTTTTACCATAACATTCCTCGAATTTTTAACCTCTATGCGGTTGATTCAATTATGGAATAATGAATAGTCATTGGTTCAGTTAGGACAGTCGGCACATAATAAAATATATCTTAAATTATTTTTTCATTTTTTTTCATTATTGAAATTGAAAAAATAATTCCAATTTGTGTTACATCCAATAAAAACAATAAAATTGAAAAAATCGATTGGAAAAATACAATTTCTTTTCCCGGAATGAATAACAAAATAACAAACTTCCTTCTATTCTATATGAATATGAGGGGGTGGATATATGAAAACTTGTTTTTTGGAATTCAAATTCGTCTAATCTATAACCCCATCTTGCCTAAATCCCCAACAGATTCTGTTGTATCTGCGCGGCATTTGAACACTTATCTTATTAATTTGTGAAATTTGAAAAAAGATAAGATTCATTTTGGTTAGAATTATTAGCAGAAAAAATCAAATTCTATCCAATATTACACTTTATAAACGGAAAAACACAATCTTAATTATTTACTAGAATTACACATGCTCTTCCTCTGGGACGGAAGGATTCGAACCTCCGAATAGCGGGACCAAAACCCGATGCCTTACCACTTGGCCACGCCCCACTTTGATTTCTATTCGACACTAATAAAGACTAATGTTGTTATTGATTGTTCGTCAATTCCAGCCAAAATATCTTAAGAATCCTTTAGATTCCATTGTAAGTATTTTGACGCATGTAGATATAGAATTATACTGAATTTATTGATCATTACATATAATTCCATTAAAATATTGTATGAAAATAGAATTTTTTCTATTCTCAAAAGAGAATGGAAGGTTTTTTGGTTGAGTGAGTAAGTTCAAAAAAAAAGAAAGATCAAAAATCCTTCTTTTTTTATTTTCTTCATTTTTTCCTTCTATGAAGAACTCAATCAAAATACAATTATCTTAAAAACAAAATGTCTGTTATGCTTAATATCTTAAGTTTGATCTGTCTTAATTCTGCCCTTTATTCGAGTAGTTTTTTCTTAGTCAAATTACCCGAAGCCTACGCTTTTTTGAGTCCAATCGTGAATTTTATGCCAGTCATACCTGTACTCTTTTTTCTCTTAGCCTTTGTTTGGCAAGCTGCTGTAAGCTTTCGATGAAATCTTTCATCTTGTCCTAGAAAAATAAATGATTTTTTCGAGAAAAACGATTCGAATACTAATAATTGATAAGATCAGACAAGTCTGAAAGTATGAACTCTTGATTCAAACATGAGAATTCTTGGATAACCGCGATTCGGATCGCCTCGTTTTCCCACTCTAACTATCTATTTGAATTTTCCGTGAATGAAAAACCTTATTGTGATCCTCCACAAACAAGGGGGTATAAAAAAATTATTGATAAGTAAGATAATAATATATAAGATAATAATAATTTTTTTTTTAATTGTAATTCATTAAAGTAATAAAAAAAATTCTTTTCGATTTCTAAAAACTACTTTGGTTTTCGGTATCAAAATAGGATATATGGTATAAAAATAGAGAATTGATTCTCTTCAAAAAACAAAATGATCTTGGAGATTGTAAAATGCTTACTCTCAAACTTGTTTTTTGCACAGTACTGCTATTCGTTGTTTCTCGATGTGTGCGATAAAAATAGAGAATTGATTCTCTTCAAAAAACAAAATGATCTTGGAGATTGTAAAATGCTTACTCTCAAACTTGTTTTTTGCACAGTACTGCTATTCGTTGTTTCTCGATGTGTGCGATAAAAATAGAGAATTGATTCTCTTCCGTTAAAAAAACAAAATGATCTTGGAGATTGTGTAATGCTTACTCTCAAACTCTTTGTTTACACAGTAGTGATATTCTTTGTTTCTCTCTTCATTTTCGGATTTCTATCTAATGATCCAGGACGTAATCCTAATCCTGGACGCGAAGAATAAAAAAGGGGTTCTTTACTTGATTTTTCATTTCAAAAATTAGAAAAAAAATTCTATTTGATATTTGTAATTATATATATAATTTTTTATTTTATTTGAAAATTGAAAGAAAAATCAACTATTAAGTCATTAACGGAAACGGAAAGAGAGGGATTCGAACCCTCGGTACGAATGAATCGTACAACGGATTAGCAATCCGACGCTTTCGTCCACTCAGCCATCTCTCCCCATGGAAAATTAAAAACTAATATTCAAATATTAAATAAGAGAAAAATATTATATAAAAAAAAAGAAAGACTTCTTCGCGCGAAAGGGCCTTTGTATTATTCCCACTATTCCCATGGCCTGGCCTAATCAGTACCTCGCCAGGCCCCCTTTTTGTTTCAATGGATTATACAATAAAGAAAAGGATTTATCTGATTTGACAATGATAAAAAATACCTATTTTTGAAGCAAAAGAAAGAACAATAAGAAAAAAGACATTCTCCAGATATAGAATAGAACCAAGATGCCATTAGAAATTATATCTACACTGAAAACAGAACTTGACAAATTAACAAGTTTTTGTATAGAATAAAAAAAAAATCATGCTTACAAAGTAATGCTAAATTTATTAATAAAAAAGGATATTGTATCATTAAATTTAAAATAAAGGAGGTATTAAATGCAAGTTTCACCCCCCCAGGTTCCCGTTAGACTTCCAGGGGACGAAGAAACCTCGTGGGTTGATCTAACAGAACAGCTTAATCGTAACAGAATACTTTTTTTGTGCGAAGAACTCGACACAGACATCTCGAATGACATTATAGGTCTTATGCTATATTTCGGTATGGGGGATAATACCCAGGATTTATATTTGTTTATAAATTCTCCTGGAGGAGAGATACTAAACGGAATCGCTGTGCATAATGTTATGCAATTTGTCCCAACCCCAGTAAGTACAATATGCCTAGGGATGGCTGCTTCAACGGCAGCTTATATCTTGGTCGGAGGAGAATATAAAAAACGTGTAGCATTCCCTCACGCTAGGATAATGATTCATAACCCTTCTATCGCTTTTTTTGCGGAAAAAAAAAAACGGGAGGCATCAATACTTTTAAAGGGATTAGAAGACCTTTTGTCTATCAGAGACACCGTCGCAAGGGGTTATTACGAAAGAACGGGCAAACCCTTCTGGATTATATACCAAGATTTGGAAAGAGATTTTTTTATGTCAGCAACAGAAGCTAAAGCTTATGGAATTGTTGATCTTATAAAGGGAACATCGAAAAAGCAAAACATTTGAGATTTTTTTTCTCTACTTATAGTTAGTATTGATTGGAATTAGTCCATTATGTATATGATTTAACATGCCAACTATTAACCAACTTATTAGAAACACAAGACAGCCAATCAGAAATGTCAAGAAATCCCCCGCTCTTGGGGGATGTCCTCAGCGCCGAGGAACGTGTACTAGGGTGTATGTGTGACTCGTTCAGATTATGAGCTGGAACAAAAAAAAATCTGCTCCTACGAAACATGATTCTTTCTATGATTCTATCTTTATTCTTGATTACGGCCAATTTCAGTGTTCGACAAAAGTTCCATTTCAATACAATAAGGGAACTGT